AAATCATTCTATTCGATCTAATAAGTATCTTGTGTCAGAATTGAGAAATTATAAGGCTCGAATCTTTATATGTCTTTCACATACAACGATAAAAATGAGTCACCTACCTTTTGAATGGCAGTTCCAAAAAAGCGTACTTCTATGTCAAAAAAGAATATTCGTAGAAATCTTTGGAGAAAAAAAGGCTCTTTAGCGGCAGTAAAAGCTTTTTCTTTAGCTAAATCTGTTTCCACCGGACAGTCAAAAAGTTTTTTTTTACGACAAAAAAAGTAAAAGTATTGGAAAAATCTTAATTGAAATGATTCAAATTTACTAATTTACTAATGTATTGTATTTGTATTTCACTTCTACATATTAGTTATAGCTAGGTAATTTAAAAAATAAAAATCTTTTTATCTTTTTTGTCTACCGGCTTCAAAGTACTCATTATGGTGTATTGTGTATTCTATTTTTTATTATCATTTTTTATATTTCGTATATATTTCGTATTAGTATTTCTATTATGTTTCTATTTTTCTATTTTCAAATTCTATTTATTGAAATTTCTATTGATTTAGATATTGAATTTGTGAGATGGTTTTTTCTTTCCTATGAATTTTTTTATTTTTAAAACACAATTACGCTAGACAACGAAGAATCTTAATATTTCATTTCATTATACTTTAGACTAAGGCGTTGGGTCTCAAAATCGTTTGAAAAAAAACCATAAATTTGATACCTCCAAAGATACTAATATACTAAGTTCAGTATTATTTATAGTTCAGTATTATTTATATTTAACATTTCCATATGAATATGAATGGAAATTCATATGGAAATCCATCTTTCTTCATTGTTTACTAAACTCTATTGAATATCGACAATTCAACATGAATTTATTATGATTCTTTAAGACCAGCCGACATGGTGAAATTGGTAGACACGCTGCTCTTAGGAAGCAGTGCTAGAGCATCTCGGTTCGAGTCCGAGTGGCGGCATAATTAATATAATAATTCCTATTATAGACACAATAGATCTAAATCTAAATAGATCTAATAGAATATTAAATAGAATATTAATATCTAATTCTATTAGATTTAATTAGATTTAATTCTCAATTTCAATTCTTTTATCTTTTATAAGGACCCTTTTTTATGATATTTGCGACCTTAGAACATATATTAACTCATATTTCCTTTTCGATCATATCAATTGTGATTATGATTAATTTGATGAATTTATTAGTCTACGAAATCGAAGGATTACGTAATTCGTCAGAAAAAGGTATGATAGCGACTTTTTTCTCTAGAACAGAAGAACAGAATTTTTAGTTATTCGTTGGATTTCTTCGGGACATTTTCCCTTAAGTAATTTAGTGGTTAATGATGCATGTCAGTATGATGCTATTGAGCTATGCAGCTCTTTTATGCGGATCGTTATTGTCAGTTGCTCTTATAGTGATTACATTTAAAAAAACATCGATTTTTATTTTAGAAACAAAAATTTTTTAAGTTTTAGGCAGTATGGTCTAATGAGGCATGGGGTTCTTATTGGAATTGGGACCCTAAGGAAATTTGGTCATTTATTACATTTATGTACTTGGACCCTATTTGCAATTTATTTACATATTAGACATATTAGAACAAATCCAAAATTGCAAGACTCGGGTTCCATAGTTATGGTTCATTCTAATTAATATCTAATTAATTAAACTACATAAATTCTAATTAATATCTAATTAATTAAACTACATAAAGAAGACATAAAAAGATCGTCTGATACACAATGAAAATTATTCATTAGTGAATTGAATCTATAAAAAGAATTTAGATAATTTAGTTAGATAATTTAGATAGTAGAACTTGTATTTTGTCAACCGATAATGGGAGAACGAAATCAGGATAAATATCAATTCCTATTACAGGTAGAAAGATATAGATCGAAACAAATAGGTCTCGTGGTCCAAAATCCAAAAATTTTGAGTTTGGAATATTGAATATCTTGTATTCTTTGCTGCAGGATACGATTGATTAGCTAATTTTTCTAAATCTAATGTCGGTTCATTGGAACCATATAAATCCATAATTAAAACTCTTATTAAGAGGAAAAAGGAACCTCTCCTGCAGTGCACAAAATAAACTTTGTAGTTTTGTAGCCGAGTACAGGCGTTTTTTTCCTCCTTACATGTATAAAAGCAAGTAAACAGGAATTAATTCTAATCCCCACAGGAGGAAAAAAAGTAAAGGTCTCTTGGGTTAAGGGATCGTCCAATTTGAAATGATAACAAAATACATAGGTCATTCATTAGTAAGAAGTATTGTTAACCAAGGAAAATAACTCGTGAGAAAGGCAAGATAAATTTTGACGAGAAACCCCGTGCTTGAGAAAAGAATAATAGATTTTCTTTTCTCGAGTACCAACTTTGGTCGGTAAAGAGGAAGCAAATGATTCAAGTGGAGTTTTTTGTCACATATTAATAAGAAAGACCCATGTTGCGAATTGTTTCATGCCATAAATAAAAAATAAACACGGACACTCAAAAAATCCGTTGGGCAAGCGGATTCACATCTCTTACAACCTACACAATCCTCAGTTCTTGGCACAGAAGCAATTTGCTTAGCTTTACATCCGTCCCAAGGTATTCCCAAGGTATCATGTCCAATACATCCGTGGGGCAAGCTCGAACACATAGGGTACACCCTATACATGTATCATAAATCTTTACTGAATGTGACATTGGGTCTAGAAAGGGTCTAGAAATTCCAGTTTTGAACACAAAAGATTTTCAATCTGGTAAAATAGAAAATTAAAGAAATCCTATATTTTTTCTATAGATTTTCAAATCTGTTTATGAAAAAGGGCCAAGATACTTTGATTTCCATTTCAATAACCATAACCATGAAATAAGAGTTGTACATACAAATTCAATTCATATTAATTTTATTAATAAGAAGATCTTAATTCTTATTGAATTCATAAAATTTCTATAGTTTTGTCTTACAAATTAAACAAATCAAATAGAAATAGAAAGAATCTAATTATAACTAATTCTAAATTAGAATTAGAGAATATTAAGAATATTCATTAATTAATATAAATTTATTTATAAAATAAAATATAATGTACATGAATATGTACATATAATATATATTCATATTCATAGAAATAGATGAAATCCATTTTCATTCTTTCATTCTCAAAATAGAAGTTCTTCTTTCTTATTAGATTTTAGATTATTGACACCATAGTAATTGAGTAATTGCACCTATCAAGGAAACTAAAAGAATTATAGAAATGAGTTCAAAAGGAAGATAAAAATCTGTGGATAAATGAATCCCAATTTGTTGAACATTACTTTTGAAGTCCTGAATGAAAAAAATACTTGTACAAACCAGCGAGGTGATCCTATTTCCAAGGGTCCACAAATAGGAATCATTGGAATATTCTGAACTGTTCATGAACATCAAAGCAAATATGATTAATACATTTAGGGCTTCCACATAAATAAGGAACTGTACGGCAGCTACAAAAGAGGAATTCAATGAAATATAAAATAAGGATATACAAATAAGAACCAATACCAATGAAAAGGCAGAATCAATAACTCTAACTGTTTTAATAGTGTAATCTTCAATTATTGACATTGGTAATCGACCTAAAGAAATTTTATTATAATTCAATTTGTGACGACCATAAGTGTCATAAGTGTAAAGTTCATATTCTTAAGTTCTGCGGATTCGACCACAAAAACACAAAAACGCTCTGATGTGATTGATTTTTCATTTTCATAAGGATATTTATCTGAATTTCTTCTTTTTTGTTTTTGTTCTAGTTTATAGTGAAACAAGTTGAGAAGAAGTTGTCTATAATAGATTACCTAGAGAAATAAGAAATAGGTAAAATAAATTTCCATCCAAGATTTAATAACTGATCCATTCTCATACTAGGTAAAGTCCATTTACCTCTCTCTGAAAATATATATAATATATATATAAAGTGAATCTGTGCACCGATGCACCGATATTGGCCATAAAAGGTCCGGGCCATAACAAAAGAACAAAAGGGAGGCTATACGGCTCAGCTCCAACATAATCATTCTTATATAACTGGTATAACTGGCTTTTTTAGGCACTTGAACACTTTTCAATCGTTCTGGTGCATTTTGCATTTACTTTTATTGCTTCTGTGAACATAGTAGCTAACTAATCCCAACGTATTACATAAGGAAAATATTGTATAATTGTTAGGTTCTCCGCTATTTTTTCATCCCTCTGTGTAAATAGCCCAATAAAGGTTCACAGTCAATAACATCTTCAGCATCCAGAGTAAAGATCAGCCGAAGAACACCATGCATTGATGGGGTGGTGAGGACCCATATTGACTATTATGAAATATGAAATTTTTTCTTGTAGCCAGGTACAGTCATATTTTTTTCCTTAATTCATTATTTCATAAATTTCTTAAAATAAAAAAAATAATAACTGAACTAATAAATAAATAATAAAAAAAAAGAACAAGGATAAGAATAATAAAATAATAAGAAATTTAAATGAAATTAATAGGTTTTTGGTTCCCGAATATCTAACTTATTCATTAATTTTTTATAACGCACTTTGTTTTTATTTGACAAATAAGTCAATAATCGTTGACGTTTTCCCAGAATTCTTCGTAGACCCCTTTGCGATAAAAAATCTCTTTTGTGCAATTCTAAATGTAAAGTAAGTTTCCGTATCTTACTGGTGAAATGGAATACTTGAAATTCAACAGACCCACTATTTTTTTCCTTTTCTTCTTGTGTAATAACTGAGATGAATGCATTTTGGACCATAAATGAAAATTTATATCTTTTCTTTGTTTTCTGTAAATTTTACCGATCAGGAAAAGAATAATATTTCTTATGCCAGTTATTTTCATCTAGTATACATCAAAATTGGATTTCATTCATTTTCATTCATATATTACTTTAACATAAAATAAAGTAATATATGAATGAAAAAAAATTCTTTTTACTTAAAGGGATTGCGCTACTCCATGAAATCCACTCTAAATTTTTGAATTTTTCATTGGAATTGAATTCATTCTGAATTGTTAATACATATGTATTCTTGACATACTGAAACGACTGCTGTTATTAGTATCAAACCAATAGCGATTCATACAAGCTACATCTTCTAATCGATAATTGGGCCAAAGAAACAATTTGAATTTCATGAAATTTTTTTCATCTTTATTAATATGTTTGTCATGTTTGTCCTCATTCAAAAATTGCCCTAAGTTTCTTATTTTGTTTTCGTTGCAAAATATTGGATTTCTATCCACAACATTCCAATTCTGGGAATTGAAACAAATTCGAATTCGAAATTCTCTCCTCCGTCTGGGAGATAGAATATTTTCAGGAACAAAGAAATCATAATGATTTTTGTCCCCACTCCAAAATATGTTGCTGTGTTGTGCATTTGTTTGGTGCTTCTTATTATCGACCAAAGAAATATCCATAGTTTGATATATAATAGATTTTCCGCCCTTTCTTTTAGATAGACAAATTGGTTCAATAAGAAATATTCCCTTTCTTATCACTTCTGCAAGAAGTGGGTCCTTATGAATCATCATTTCGTCTAGATTTATTTCACCTCTTTGGATAGAAGATATAGTAATTTCCTTTGTATTTATAAGTCTAAGTATGAGACAATATATCTTTATATTTTTTAGTATTTTTTGATTAAAGAAATTAGCCCATCTTAATTGAAAAAGGAAATCTTTCCTCAAAAAGGAATCTAGGTCCATTTCATTTTCATTCTTATATTGGTTTTTTCTACCTTTTTTCATTTCTAATCTTGCGTAATCTTCTTCAACAGCTTTTTTTTTTAGTAGATTTGATAAAAGATTTTCGCGGCCCTTATGAATATTTTTCTTTCTATAAAAATGAAAAAAGAGTGATTTGATTGGGATGATCCAAGGTTGAATCTTATATATATCAAAAAGTAGCACAAATTCTGGGAAGAGCCAAGGTTCTAGATTGGCTATAGTATCGTGATTTAATGCGGTATCATAGAACCTTTCTTGATTCATTCCCATGCAATCAAAAAAGGTTCTTTTTTGATTGCATGATTTTATATCTTGATCAATCATAGAAGAAAAAAGATTTTTTTTTTTCATTTTTTGTAAATTCTTAATTTCCGTCTCCGTCTCAGTCTTAGTATTTTTCTGAATCTTTATGCCAATATGTTTATTGGTCCAGATCTCAATATTGTTTATAAAACAAAGATGAAGAATTTTACAATCAAAATACTTTCTATCCAAATTTGTATTCCTATCAATAAGATATCTTTTTTCTAGATAATCATTATAATGATATGGAATTTCTGGGTCCCTGTTTATTTCTAATGTTGATCCAGAAATGTATGAATTTGGAAGGCTTATGTATTTATATGATAAAAGATCATATCTGTAATGTTTTTTCCATTTGTATTTTTGATATAAATCAAATTTGATTGATTCCTTGTTTTGAATCATACGACGTTGGTTGATTCTATTTCGCCATTCTTTAGGTACTAATCGAGACTTTTTTTTTTGAGATAAATTGTATTGATAATGACTTTTTAACCAGTTTTTCCAGTCGTTCATTACGTACATAGGAATTTTATTATGTCTTGGTTTGGAATTAAATATTCCGTGTATCATACAATAGTCTTTTAATTTATCCTTAAAAAAAGGATAGCTCCCTTGATATTGAAGTACAGGTCTAAAGTGAGACTGATTCAGTAATTGGGTTTGTGATAATTTGTAAAATACATATGCTTGGGACAGGGAAGATACATTCCAATTTAAATTCATTTTATTTTTATTTTTATTTGTTTCATCAATTCCTTCTTGTTCTTGATTTCTTTTTTTGTTGTAAATGGATTTATTAAAGATCTTTTTTGTTGATTCAAAGAAAAATTGTGCATTTATCTTAGAAATGGTACAGAACAAAATATCTATGTATATTTTTTCAAAAAATGATTTGATAAAGTAGTGTGATTTACGCATTAACCGGATATTTTTACTTTTTAATATTTTCCCAATATGTTTCTGTGAGCCCAATCTTTTATTATCATAAATTAAAACTATTTCTTTTTTTTTCTTGTCTTTTGCAGTTTGTTCAATTTGATTCCTTATTTTGATTGTCTTATCAGAAAGATCTTTTATTTTTTTTTCTATTAGTGAATAATTTAGTGAATAATTTAACCAATTCATATTTCGAATTAGAACGGACGATTCGTGAAGAATCTGATTATTTCTTTTGAAATCTTTTTTATTTTTGTTCGTTTCATATACTTTTTCTTTCCTTAATTCAAATAAGAAAATTGGATTGACTTTCTCCAGGTTTTTCATTATTAGTTTGATAACTTGAACTATTTTGATAACCCATTTTGTTTCTTCTTTTCGAACTTTTATTTTTATAAAGTATTTTTTTTCTTTCTTTAAAAATTTTAGAACTTGTAAAAATAAAAAGTTTTTTTTCACCTTGTTTTTTTTGAGTTCTTTAAAAATAGGTTTAAAAAAAAAAGGTCGTTTTCGGGGAGAACCAAAAGGAATTTTCGCTTCCATTCCATAGACTGTTAAAAAACAAAAACTTTTTTTTTTATTTTTTTTTTTTATTGGATCTCTATTATGAGATCGTACTTTAGATTTTTGCCAAGGTTTTAGACAGAAAGGAGATAGAATTTTTATCTGAATACCTTCTGTTAACCAATCTTGGGGAAATTCTGTTTCTGATAATTGAACACCACTATAGGTGCATTTAATATGTATTTCTCTATTCAATTCCTTGAAATCCTCGTCCCACTCGGGGGATTGGAATAATAGAATACGGAAAATATTTTTAGCTATTATTAATGAAGGCAATATAATGTATTTTCTAAGAAAAGATTGCGTTAATAATGTAAAACTTCTTAGTGCTTGAGCAAATATAAAGGTATCCTCAGTTTCGGATATTTCTATCTGGTCGTTTATATATATTTTTTTCTCTTTCTCTTCTTTTGTATCTTCATTTTCCAAATCAAAATCGGAAATTTTTAATTCTGATTCTTGTTCTCTCCCCATCCAATTCCTCAAAATGAGATTCTTAATTTCGTTGATATAAAAAGACGAAAAAAAAGATGTTTTGTCTAGCCGATCAAAAAAAAGAGGGGAATTTAAATTGACTTGAAAGAGACCCCAAATAACTGCTTTACGTCTTTGAGCGCGCATGGATCCTTTGATTAGATTGCGACGAAAATCCGATTGTTGGGAGTAATCTATCAAAGACACCTCTTCCTCTTCTATTTGATCATCATTTTCATCATTGTTAATAGTATTCATAGTATTCTTAGTACTAGAAATATAATTGGTATTCTGATCATTCTCGTTAGAAATTACCACACGTTTGGCTCTTCTTGAATGAATATAAGAATCTTCGTCCGCCAATTCATCTTCATTTTCTTCTTCTTCCAACTCGTCGGTTAATTTGTATGACCATCGAGAAACCTCTTTACTGACTTCTTCTATTCTAATTCCAATAGATTTTTTTTTAATTGTTTTTTGATCTTTTGTATGTGCTGTACTTATATCAAATAAAATATCAAATAAAAATTTATCAAATAAAAATTGCAAAGATTTTGCTTGACTTTCTGAATCAATTCCCTTTTCTTCTACGGAATCCTTATCCTTAAGAAGTAGATCATGAATCTTATTTATCAAAAAAATTTCTACTAAATCTTCTGTATCTGTATGAGGATTCATGATTGCACGTAAATATAATTTTTTTCTCGTTACTCGATAAGGTCCGTTGAAAAAAGGATCATATGCTTTTGGCAAGCATTTTTTTTTATTTTCATCATCGCATAATATGGTTCTTTTTTCAAGCATATCCAGACTCGGGGATTCCTTATTTTTTTCTAAAATTTTGATTCGGCTTCTCAATTCATTTTTCAAATTACACTTTTTTTTTTCATTGGTATAAATCCAAGAATTATAAAAACACTCGTCATATAGTTTTTCTATTATGTACAAAGAAATTCTTTGTTCTAGCATTTTGGAAAAAGTAGATAAACTGGGCGGATATGTAAAGGATATTATTTGCTTCCCATCACTTTTACATGTAAAAAAAAAAAATTGTGACATTTCATTGCGTAAAGCATTTTCTAATTGATCATTTTTTATATATCGTAATGGACGATTCCACCGTTTATAATCAAAAAAAAAAGTGACAAAAGTTTTTTCAACCCACTCAACCCAAATCCAATTCATTCTTTTCTTTTTTTCTTCTTTCAGTCTTCCCAATTCCCAATTCTCTTGATGGGTCTCCAGATCAGAATCTTTGTAAACTGGGCTATCTTTATAGCGTGCCTCTTGAAAGTGAAATTCATCTTTTGTTTTTTCCTTTCCATTCACTCGGATCTCTTCCGTTTCATCTATTTTGTCCAGGCTCTCTTTTTCTTCCAAACAAAGGGAGGGGTTTTCTTCGTTTTCTTCGGTGGATCCCTCTTGTTCCTTTTTAGTCTCCTTCGTTTCATTCGTTTCATAAGTTGTTTCTACATCGCTTTCTTCCTTTCTTTCTCCCCCTTCTTCCGTTTCTGAAGTTTCTTTATCTTTCAGTTTCTTAGTAACAATAGGCGACGGCATTCTGCCTAAATAGTAGACACAGGTGATAAATAAGAGAATACTAAAGATTCGAGCCTTATAATTTCTCAATTCTGACACAAGATACTTATTAGATCGAATAGAATGATTTTGCCGTATCCAGAATAATACCAATAAAACCCATTTCATGAAGAAAATGTGACCTATTAACCAACCAACAAAACTACTTGTTAAAAATAAAATCTTGTTGTTGCATCGAAACATAGAAATGTTGACTAATCTGGCTAACGTGGAACTTGGTAAAATGAAATGGTTGAATAATTGAAAAATGAGATTATTCAGGAATACACATTGAATGCTGAGATTACGCATTGAATTTCTGGTAGTAGATCCAGAATCAAAAAAGTTTTTGTTATTG